GTTAATCCTGCTGTGAAACAAGCTATTATGGCGAAAATTGGTGAATATAACCAACAATCATTAAGAATTTCATCTTTGGACCAAAAACAAGCAAGAGGTGGAATACCACAAAGAGAAAGTGTACCTAATAAAAAAGCAGTTCTTGTAATTGGAACATATCTTGTTAAACCGCCCATAAGAACCATATTCTGACTTTTATCTGGTGAATATCCAACAATGGGTTCCATTGAATGAATAATGGATCCGGATCCCAAAAACAATAAAGCTTTAGAATAGGCATGAGTAATCAAATGAAATAAAGCAGCTCGATAAGAGCCTATACCTAGAGCTAACATAATATAACCCAATTGAGACATTGTAGAATAAGCTAAACTTCTCTTAATGTCTCTTTGGGCAAGAGCCAAGGTAGCTCCTAATAGTACTGTTATTACGCCTATTAAAGAAATAAGATTCATTATGTAAGGTATGACTATAAAAAGAGGAAAAAGCCGAGCTACAAGAAAAATTCCGGCTGCTACCATGGTAGCAGCATGTATAAGAGCCGAAATAGGAGTAGGTCCTTCCATGGCATCAGGTAACCATACGTGAAGGGGGAATTGTGCAGATTTAGCAACTGCGCCGGCGAATAATAAAGAGGCACACAGAGTAGCAAATAAAAAATGAACCCCATTATCATTATTATGGATCAAGTTATTAACTATTTCGAACAAATCCCTAAATTCGAAACTACCAGTTATCCAATAAAGACCTAAGATTCCTAATAATAAACCAAAATCTCCTACACGATTAGTTACAAAAGCTTTTTGACAAGCACTTGCTGCAATCGGTCGTGTGAACCAAAAACCTATTAATAAATACGAACACATTCCGACTAGTTCCCAGAAAATATAAATTTGTATTAAATTTGAACTAGTAACTAATCCCAACATGGAAGTATTGAAAAAACTCATATAAGCAAAAAATCTCAAATATCCCTGATCGTGAAACATATAATTGTCACTATAAATAAGAACCATGATTCCAACAGTAGTAATTAGTATTGACATAATAGAAGTAAGTGGATCGATCAAGTATCCGAACTCTAAGGAAAAATCATTATTGATGGTCCAAGACCATAGATATTGATAGGTAAAACTTCCATTTATTTGCTGAATAGACAGATTGGCCGAAACCCCCATAGCTATAATTAACAGTAAAACACTAGGAAAAGCCCATATACGACGAATATTTTTTGTTGCTGTTGGAACAAGCAGAAGTCCAAATCCTATTAACATAGTAACTGGAAGTGGAAGAAAAGGTATTATCCATGCATATTGATATATATGTTCCATAAGAAAACAAATTGAAATTTAATATTCTTATTAATTTAATTGTTAATTGTTTCTGATTCACCAATTCTTATCTCTTTAGAAAAGGACAATAATAAAAGAAAAAAAAAAACATTTTTCTTTTTCATTATTCTGACTCTTTTTCAGATATTTGGAAATATTCAAAAAGTTACAATCTGTTGGTCAAATGATATGACCAAATAACTAGGCAAAGAGGTTATTACCCAATTATTAACTAAACTTAATAAAAATATTTATTAAGATCCAGAATATGAGATTTTTAATCATATGACTACTACTATCATATTCTGGTGGTTTCTAATTAATCATATCATATAGTATAGTAAGGAAAAACAGTTACACCAAAAACAGTACTGGATTCGAACGTGGATCATAGTATCCATCAATAACTCGAATCAAAATAAAATAGAAAAAGACCTACTTATTCTAGTTTTCTAGTTAATTTATTTAGACTAACTCATTGGGGAACTAATTGAGTTCCAATCTACTTATGCTTATCGGAAATCCTATAATACTCCTTACTTTGTATAGAAGTATAGAACTGAACTAAAAAAAAAATGACTAAGGTTACCTTTATTAAATAATGGAATTTCTTGTTTAAGAGATTAACTACTAGTTTTTTTTATTTGAATTTAAATTATAGGTATAAGCATGGCACTCTGAACTTAATCAACTACAATTACTAGAAAAAAATGCCCTTTCAATTTCTATTTTTTTTCTACCAGCCCTAATATTATACGTGATATGCGATGCGCACATATAACATATATATATATATATATATATTTTTATTTTTTTTTTTTGTATATTATGAAATAATATGTTATGAAAAAACTATTATCCGCGGAATAAGTATAGATAATGACTAAAAAGAACGATCTATTTTGAATAATACATGTCTTTCACATACAACGATAAAGATGAGTAACCTTTTTTTGAATGGCGGTTCCAAAAAAACGTACTTCTATGTCAAAAAAACGTATTCGTAGAAATATTTGGAAGAAAAAGGGATATTTAGCTGCAGTAAAAGCTTTTTCTTTAGCTAAATCGATTTCCACGGGGCATTCAAAAAGTTTTTTTGTGCAACAAACAAACAAGTAATAAAGCCTTAGGATAATCTGAATCGACATGAATCAAAGAATTTCAAGATAAATGATTCGCATTAACTAATATTAAACTCCTCAATATTAGTTATTGCTAGTATGTAGAATAAGAATTCTTCTGTCTACCGGGTTTTAAGTTTTCTTTTTGTATTGTTTTTTTTTTCTTATCAATTGTACTTTTTTTCGCAATAGAAAAATAGAATAAGATTTTTCTATTGCGAAAAGTACAGTTGCGATAGAAATTGAAATTTATACCCAGACACAACACAAAAAAACTCATTGGTTTGTTAAATGTTATCATAAATTAGAAATTATGTACACAACAAAAAGTATTAATACTTAATGATACTAAGCTAAGGTATTAAAATCGTAAAAAAAAAATTACTTGATTTAGTAACGAAATTGTGATACATATGTAATCCTAGGTAGTTGATTTTGTTCATTGATAAATTTTTTTTTGAATCCACGAAATCGGATAAATGAAAAATAAATCACCAAAAAAAAAAAAGATAGAAAAAGATAATTCTTAGTTTTATACCTCGACTTAGAACAAAACTATTGAGTTCCAACTGTTTCGGAAGAACTTTCTTTATAGTACATGAAAGTTGATTGTTAAAACTGAACCACGGATAATACTAACTAAGGATTATTCTAGGGGTCATTGAACATTTAAATATAAATAAAAATGAGTTTTTATCCATCGATTCTAATGTTTCCTAAACTATATTGAATCCTTGAATCTCGACGATTCAACACGAATTGACTATTATTATTTCAAGTAAGCCGCCATGGTGAAATCGGTAGACACGCTGCTCTTAGGAAGCAGTGCTAGAGCATCTCGGTTCGAGTCCGAGTGGCGGCATCTTCTAAAAAAAAAAAGGAACACAATGGATCCTATAATGTATTCAATTCCCGATTTTAATTGTGTAATGGGACCCTTTTTATGATATTTTTGACTTTAGAACATATATTAACTCATATCTCTTTTTCGATCATTTCAATTGTGATTACGATTCATTTGATGACTTTTTTAGTCCACGAAATCGTGGGATTACGTGATTCGTCGGAAAAGGGGATAATAGCCACTTTTTTCTCTATAACGGGATTATTAATTACTCGTTGGATTTATTCGGGGCATTTTCCGTTAAGTAATTTATACGAGTCATTAATTTTCCTTTCATGGAGTTTCTCCATTATTCATATGATTCCTAAGATAAGGAACCATAAAAATGATTTAAGCGCAATAACTGCACCGAGTGCAATTTTTACCCAAGGCTTCGCCACGTCGGGTCTTTCAACTGAAATGCATCAATCTGCAATATTAGTACCTGCTCTACAATCTCAGTGGTTAATGATGCATGTAAGTATGATGTTATTGAGCTATGCAGCTCTTTTATGCGGATCGTTATTATCAGTCGCTCTTCTAGTTATTACATTTCGAAAAAACACCGATATTTTTTGTAAAAGCAATAATTTCTTAATTAAGTCATTTTTCTTTGGTGAGATCGAATATTTGAATGAAAAAAGAAGTGTTTTAAAAAACACTTCTTTTCTTTCATTTCGAAATTATTACAAATATCAATTGACTCAGCGTTTGGATTATTGGAGTTATCGTGTCATTAGTTTAGGGTTTACTTTTTTAACCATAGGCATTCTTTCCGGAGCAGTATGGGCTAATGAGGCATGGGGATCTTATTGGAATTGGGACCCCAAGGAAACTTGGGCATTTATTACTTGGACCGTATTCGCGATTTATTCACATACTAGAACAAATCAAAGTTCGCAAGGTACGAATTCGGCACTTGTAGCTTCTATAGGATTTCTTATAATTTGGATATGCTATTTTGGGGTCAATCTATTAGGAATAGGTCTACATAGTTATGGTTCGTTCACATTAACATCTAATTGAATCAACTACATTCAGAATACATAAGAACATTGTGCCATATATAACGAGGGTTTGTGCGAGTTTTTGAGAACCGAATGAATCGAGGATTCATTCGGTTCTCAAAAACTCGAGATGCATCTCATTACAATTCTAATTCACTTTCTTTTTTTTTTGTATTGTACAGCGAACGATTTTTAAAATCTTAAAATCACAGAATTATAAGACTTTCTGTCTCATTAATGAAAACTATCTATGAAAGTAATTAGATAGGATAGTTTGTACCTTGTCAACTGATAGCGAGAAAACGAAATCCGGATAAATACCAATCCCTATTACGGGTAGAAAGATACAGATCGAAACAAATAGTTCTCGTGGTCCAGAATCTACAAAATTCGATTTTGGAACATTAAATAGCTTGTATCCATAGAACATCTGACGTAACATAGATAATAAATAAATAGGAGTTAATATTATTCCAATTGCCATTACAAAAGTAATTAGCATTTTTGACATTAAAAGATATTTTTGGCTGGTAATTATTCCAAAGAATACAACTGATTCTGCAACAAAACCACTCATTCCTGGCAATGCCAGAGAAGCCATTGAGAAACTACTGAACATGGTAAATATTTTTGGCATTGGAATGGATATCCCCCCCATTTCGTCGAGATAAACAAGACGTATTCTATCACAACTCGTTCCCGACAAGAAAAAAAGTGCAGCACCAATAAATCCATGGGAGAGTATTTGTAAAATGGCCCCATTCAGTCCCATGTCAGTTATAGAACCAATTCCTATAATTGTGAAACCCATGTGAGATACAGAGGAATAAGCTATTCTCTTTTTTAAATTACGTTGACCGAGAGAGGTTGAAGCTGCATAGATTATTTGCATCGTTCCCACTATCACCAACCAGGGAGAAAATATAGAATGAGCATGCGGTAATAATTCCATATTGATTCGAATCAAACCATATGCTCCCATTTTTAATAAGATTCCAGCTAGAAGCATACATGTACTGTAATGTGCTTCCCCATGGGTATCAGGTAACCATGTATGTAGGGGTATAATCGGCAATTTGACAGCATAAGCAATAAGGAAGCCAAAATATAATATTAGTTCCAATGCCACAGGATACGATTGATTAGCTAATCTTTCAAAATCTAATGTCGGCTCATTGGAACCATATAAACCCATACCTAGAACCCCTATTAAGAGAAAAATGGAACCCCCCGCAGTGTACAAAATAAACTTTGTAGCCGAGTACAGACGTTTCTTTCCTCCCCACATGCATAAAAGTAAGTAAACAGGAATTAATTCTAACTCCCACATGATGAAAAAAAGTAAAAGGTCTCGAGAAGAAAATAATCCTATTTGACCGCTGTACATTGCTAACATCAGGAAATAGAACAATCGCGAATTTCGAGTAATCGGCCAAGCGGCTAAAGTAGCTAAAGTAGTGATAAATCCTGTTAGTAAAATAGGTCCTATGGAAAGCCCATCGATTCCCAGTCTCCAGTGAAAATCAAAAATATTTATCCATTGAGAATCCTCCCCCAATTGTATTAATGGATCGTCCAATTGGAAATGATAACAGAACACATAGGTCGTTAGAAGGAGTTCAATTATGCATACACATATAGTATACCACCGAAATACCTTATTCCCTCTATGAGGGAGAAAGAAAATCGAAGAACCCGCGAATATCGGCAAAACAACAATTATTGTTAACCAAGGAAAATAACTCGTGATAAAGACAAGATACGCTTTGACCAGAAAAACCCGTGCTCGCAATAATTAATATATTTTGTCGAGTACGGGTTTTCTCGGTAAAGAGGAATCAAATGATTCAAGTGGAGTTTTTTGTAACGTATCAATAAGATAGACCCATGCTACGAGTTGTTTCATGCCATAAATAAACACGGACACTCAAGAAATCCGTTGGGCAAGCAGATTCACATCTCTTACAGCCTACACAGTCCTCAGTTCTTGGCGCGGAAGCAATTTGCTTAGCTTTACACCCGTCCCAAGGTATCATTTCCAATACATCTGTGGGGCAGGCTCGTACACATTGAGTACACCCTATACATGTATCATAAATTTTTACTGAATGTGACATTGGATCTATAAATTCCAGTTTTGAACATAAAAAATTTTCGATCTGGTAAAATCAGCAATAAATAAATTATATATTTATATTGTAAACACCAGACGAATCGATGGTTTATCAAATTTTTTAAGAATCAATCTATTTCTAAATCTGTTCATGAGAAAGGGTCAAGAGACTTTGATTTCTCTTTCAAGAACCAGGGTCGTTTGAGTCGCACATCACATGTGAATTCAAAATATTTATATAATAATATAATATAAAAATAATATAATAATATATATATATATAAATATAACAAATTATATATATATATATAATACGTTTAATAAATTATATATATATATAATACGTTTATTTATATGAATATGAAAATTACGACTAATTATTCAACAAATTCGATTGATTGATACGAGTTGATTTTCTGTTACGATGGATCGACGAAACAATAGCTAGTCCAATAGCTGCTTCAGCAGCCGCAATAGCTATAACAAAGAGTGAGAAAATGTCTCCTTTTAATTGGCGATTATCAAATAAATCAGAAAATGTTACGAGATTGAGATTAACCGAATTTAGTATAAGCTCAAGACACATAAGCGCTCTAACCATGTTTCGACTTGTGATCAATCCATAAATACCGATCGAAAATAAATAGACACTCAAAAAAAGTACATGCTCAAACATTATTGACTAACCCCACATTAGTTCTGATTCATTTCAATATGAACAAGAATTCAAAAAGGATTCGATTGACTAGAATAGAACAATTGCAGAACAAAAGAAGGTATTGAAAATAGATTTAATTAAAAACCTTTCCATTTTTTTTTATCTAGAATTTCTAAGAATTTATTATTGACGAGCCATAGTAATTGCACCTATCAAAGAAACTAAAAGAATTATAGAAATGAGTTCAAACGGAAGATAAAAATCTGTTGATAAATGAATCCCAATTTGTTGAACGTTACTTATTAGGTCCTGCTCTATAATTTGGTTTGATCTTGTACTCCAAATAATTCCGTACCATGACGTATCTAGGATAGTAGTAATTAGTGAAAAAAGAATACTTGTACAAACCAGTGAAGTGACCCCATCTCCAACGGTCCAAAGATGGGAATCATTGGAATATTCTGAACCATTCATGAACATCACAGCAAATATGATTAAGACATTTATGGCTCCTACATAAATAAGGAGCTGCGCCGCAGCTACAAAATAGGAGTTCGCTGGAATATAGAATAAAGATATACAAACAAGAACCAATCCTAAAGAAAAGGCAGAATAAATTGGATTAGTAAATAATACTACTCCTAGACCTCCTAATATAAGAACTGATCCCAGAAATACTACAAGAATATCATGTATTGGTCCAGGTAAATCCATTATGTATAAAATAAGAGATAAATATAAATAAGTCGAAATATTTCATGACCTTACTGAATGGCTCAGGAAAAAAAGTTACTCTATTTTTTTTGGATATGATACGTTACCAATTGAACCAATTGAATTAAATCTTAATGTAGTTTGGATTAATCTAGATATAGATAAAGTTTTTGTACCAATCCTACTTTGTTTTTATCCGAAAGAAAATAGTAGTTGGAATTGTATATTTCGAAATCATCAAGAAAAATCTATTCTATTCTCAGTTTAAATCGAACAGTGATTCTCAACAATCACAATAATCAATAGTTATTAGTTATAATTTGTAGTTATTGACTAATCAAAATGAAAGAAGCTTGGATCTTTTATTTTCTATCAAAAAAAATCTTAGTAATTGGTAATTGTTCTTGAATCAAGGGGTTTATCCTTGTCTATTTTGATTTGAGTTGAATTCATAACTGTTTGAATTGTGTAATCTCCAATTACTGACATGGGTAACCGACCCAAAGCAATTTGATTATAATTCAACTCATGACGATCATAAGTAGAAAGCTCATATTCTTCAGTCATTGATAAACAGTTTGTTGGACAATACTCAACACAGTTACCACAAAATATACAGACCCCGAAATCAATACTATAATTAAACAATTGTTTCTTTTTAATATCTCTTTCAAATCTCCAATCAACAACGGGTAGATCTATGGGACATACACGAACACATACTTCACAAGCAATACATTTATCAAATTCAAAGTGAATTCGACCGCGGAAACGTTCAGATGTAATCGATTTTTCATAAGGATATTGAATAGTTACAGGTAAACGATTTGTGTGGGATAAGGTAATTATGAAACTTTGACCAATGTACCTTGCTGCTCGTATTGTTTGTTGACCATAATTCATGAACCCAGTCACCATAGGGAGCATATTGTAGATATCCGTGAAAAAAAAATTGATGTTTCTTTCTCTTGTTTGAAAGGGGTTATGAATCTAGAATATCGTTCTCATATTTATTTATAGTGAAACAAGTTGGAAAGAGGTTGTCAATAATAGATTACCCAGAGAAATAGGTAAAAGAAATTTCCATCCAAGATTTAATAGCTGGTCCATTCTCATTCTAGGTAAAGTCCATCTTGCTGTGATAGAAATGAACAGAAACAAATAAGCTTTAGCTAATGTAATAAATATACCAATTGTCATTCCAAAGACTCTATTCATTTGATTTTTTCCTAAAAGCTCGGGGATGAATATATACGGAATAGATAAATTCCACCCACCTAAGTAAAGAACTGTTACAAATAATGAAGAAACTAATAGATTTAGGTAAGAAGCAATGTAAAATAAACCATATTTGATACCTGAATATTCGGTTTGATAACCTGCTACTAATTCTTCCTCTGCTTCTGGTAAATCAAAGGGTAATCTCTCACATTCCGCTAGAGAAGAAATTAGAAAAACTAGAAACCCTATAGGTTGACGCCACAGATTCCACCCCCAAAACCCATATTTTGATTGTGCTTCAACTATATCAACTGTACTTGAACTGTTAGATAATCATAGTCGATAATAACATCACTGTTCCCATCACTATTCCAAAACCGTACATGAAACCTCAGCTTCATACGGCTCCTCTATGGCCACAAATAAATGTAAGGACTATTTTGATATTATCGGCATTTTTTTGGAGGGTAGATTGAATAAAGATACATCGGAGAGTCCCAAATTAGACCAATGGAATTCCGTCTGCTAGAAAAAAAGCACTTCCGAATTGATCTCATCCCTTATAATTATAATTTTTCTTTATTCAGTAATAACTTAATTCTTCAATAAAATACTCGTTATATCAATAGAACTAAATATTAGTTCATGAATTATGATAAGAATTCCATAATATATATATATGGATGGAGGAAAGAAAGAATAAATAAAGATTTTTTTTTTCGTTTTTTCCATTCTATCTATTATTTATTGCATTCCATTTCTTTTGTTCCTCTTCTTCTTTCTCCTAAAGAGGGTACTCAAAAAAAAAAAAATAAATAAAGGATTAATTCGTTCTTGATAGTTATTTCTTTAATCAGTGAATAGAAGCGTACTCTAGATCGGAATCGTGGGAGAGTACGGCTTGATCATTTCTACAAAAGTAAAGCCCCTATTTTGATTCGTTTTATGCGGAAATAACTTTTTTGATTTGATATCCTACATTATCTCCATTACTAATCTTTTGTGTACCTTGGTGTTCCTAACCGTCCACTGATTTTTGATTGATCCCGGTATGGTAATACATACAAAACATCTAGTAGAAACTCCATACAGCTGATCTTTTACACCCGCTTCAAGATATGATGACTAATCAAAGAATCTCAATCTTGGGGTAAACAGTTTACACTGCTTATGTTTACTTTCACTTTAGTCTTGTACATAGGGAATGAGATTTTATCTTCTTACTGCGAATTTATAAGCTGTTTTGTTTCACTCATATAACTATCTGGTTTTAACTCATTGACCCGAATGATGAATAAAAAACGAAGATATCTATTCAATACATTCACCCTCTTTCCTAGAAATAAAGGAAAGAGGTAAAAGTTCATGTTCCCGACGAATCACACGTAGAGATATTGATAACACACATAGAGTTAATGGTATTTCATAACTAATAGATTGAGCAGCAGCGCGTAGACCACCTGAAAAGGAATATTTATTATTCGATCCATATCCTGACATAAGAAGCCCAATAGGAGCCATACTTGAAATGGCGATCCATAAAAAAACACCTATACTGAGATCCGCTAAAACAAGGCGATATCCAAAAGGAATTACTAAATAACTTAGTAGAATTGATATGACCGCTATAGACGGTCCGACGCTAAACAAACGAATATCTCCTCTAGATGGGAGGAGGTCCTCTTTAAAAAGTAGTTTAGTCCCATCTGCTAGAGCTTGAAGAATTCCCAACGGACCAGCATATTCGGGTCCAATACGTTGTTGTATCGCTGCAGATATTTCTCTTTCTAACCACACAATTACCAGCACTCCTATTATGATTCCTAAAATAAGGATCAAAATGGGTACAAATAGCCATATGAGTTCATATACCTCTTTTAAGGATTCCGATCTAGAAAAAGAATTGATAGCTTGTACCTCTGTCGTATCAATTATCATTTCAACGATCAACTTCTCCCATAATGATATCTATACTACCTAGTATCGTCATGATATCGGCCAATTTCATTCTTTTAACTAGCTGAGGAAGAATTTGCAAATTGATGAAACCGGGTGGACGAATTTTCCATCTCCAGGGGAAAACACTATTATCTCCTATTAGATAAATTCCTAATTCTCCTTTTGGGGCTTCTACTCTTGCATAAAGTTCTTGTTTCGACAATTCAAAATTGGGTGAAGGTTTTTTACTAATGAATCGGTATTCAAAAGCATTCCATTCGGAATTCTTTGTTCCATCAAACCGTCGCACTTCTAAATTCTCATAAGGTCCCCCAGGAATTCCTTCTAACGCCTGTTGAATAATTTTTATGGATTCTGTCATTTCACCTATTCGTACTAAATAACGAGCTAATGAATCTCCTTCTTTTTGCCATTGGACTTCCCAATCGAATTCATTATAACACTCATAATGATCAACTTTACGAAGATCCCATTGGATTCCAGAAGCTCGTAACATTGGTCCCGATAAGCCCCAATTTATTGCTTCCTCTCCACCAAAAGTACCCACACCTTCAACTCGTTCCAAAAAAATAGGATTCCGCGTAATAAGTTTTTGATATTCAGCAACTCCTGTTAAAAAATAATCGCAGAAATCCAAACATTTATCTATCCAGCCATAAGGTAAATCAGCAGCTACTCCTCCAATACGGAAATAATTATGCATCATTCGCATACCTGTGGCAGCTTCGAATAGATCATATACCAATTCCCTTTCTCTGAAAATATAGAAAAAAGGAGTCTGCGCGCCAATATCCGCCATAAAAGGGCCAAGCCATAGCAAATGAGAAGCTATACGACTCAGTTCCAGCATAATTACTCTGATATAGCTGGCTCTTTTGGGTACTTGAACATTTCCCAACTGTTCTGGTGCATTTACCGTTATTGCCTCTGTGAACATAGTAGCTAAATAATCCCAACGTGTTACATAAGGCAGATATTGTATAATTGTTCGGTTTTCCGCTATTTTTTCCATCCCTCTGTGTAAATAGCCCAATATAGGTTCACAGTCAATAACATCTTCACCATCGAGAGTAACGATCAGTCGAAGAACGCCATGCATTGATGGGTGGTGAGGACCCATATTGACTATCATGAGATCTTTTCTTGTAGTCGGTACAGTCATATCTTTTCTTCCCTGATTCATTATTTCATGAATTTCTCAAAACGAGGTTCATTAAAATGAAAAATTTAATAACTAATAAAATAAAAATTCAAACAAATCTTCAAGTTAACGAGTTTTTGGCTCCCGAATATCTAACTGACCAATTAATTTCTTATAACGTACTCTATTTTTCTTTGACAAATAAGCCAGCAGTCGTTGACGTTTTCCCAGAATTTTTCGTAGACCTCTTTGTGATAAAAAATCTTTTTTGTGCAATTCCAAATGTGAAGTAAGTCTCCGTATCTTATTGGTGAAACTGAATACTTGAAATTCAACAGACCCTTTGTTTTCTTCTTTTTCTTCTCGTGTAAGAACTGAGATGAATGAATTTTTGACCATAAGAAAAATCTTCTATCTTTTTTTTTTTTCTTTTCCATGGATTTTACCGATCGGGAAAAATAATAATAATTATTATTTATTATGCCAGTCATTTTCATCTGGTACACCCAAAAATTTTTATTTATTCATATATTTGATTTGGATAGAAAGGGATGATACATTTCCGCATTCGCGAAGGAGAATGATTTTTTTGTACCTAAGAAGATTTTGCGGATTTCTTCCTAGATCCAATTGAATTGATCCGCAGTACCATGTACCAGAATGTAACACAACGTATGCGTATATCTTTCGGCTTTCATCTAACGAATATGTCACGCGGTATGCAGGAAATATAGCATTAACTAATTCTGAATCGTGGATACATATGTATCCTTGACATACTGAAACGACTGCCATTATTGGTATCAAACCAATAACGATTCATACAAGCTAAATCTTCTAATCGGTAATTGGGCCAAAGAAACATTTTGAATTTAATAAATTTATTTGCATCTGTATTAAGATTATTGTCCTCATTCAAAAATTGTCCACAGTTTCTTTTGTTGTTTTCGTTGCAAAATACTGGATTTCTATCCACAACATTCCAATTCCGGGAATTGAAACAAATTAGAATTCTAAATTCTCTACGGCGTCTAGGAGATAGAATATGTTCGGGAACAAGGAAATCATAATGATTTTTGTCTCCATTCATAAGCATACTGCTATGTCGTACAATGGATCTTTCGAAACTTTTCTTATCAACATATCTTTTTTTTATGCATTTTCCCTTAGTTTGGTGCTTATTCTTATCGACCAATGAAATACTTATGGTTTGAAATAGAATAAATTCTCCATCTCTTTTTATAGACAGACGAGCCGGCTCGATAATCAATATTCCTTTTTTTATCAATTCTGTAAGAGCTAGATCCTTTTGAATCAACATTACATCCAGACGCATCTCTCCTCTTTGAATCGAGGATATAGCAATTTCCCTTGGATTTATCAATCTAAGTAGGAGACAATATACCTTGATATTATTGATCATTCTTTGATTCAAGGGATCATCCCATCTTAATTGAAAAAGGAAATATTTTTTCAGAAAAAAATCTAGTTCTGCTTCCTTGTTGCTCTTGAATTTTTTTTTCTTTCTACGTTTTTTAATCTCCGATCCTGTGTAATCCTCTTCAACATCTTGTTTTTTGTTTTTTCGTAGATCTGATCCAAGATTTCCTCGACCCTGTTGCTTGTTTTTTTCTTGGTTGGAATTTTCTAATTGAAGATATTCTTTTTGATTAGATGATATATGAAGATTCTTTTTTTGATTTACGTTGATATTTTTATATTGATTAATATTTTCATATAAATTCAAATTCAAAAGAAGTAATTTCATTGGTATGATCCATGGGTTAATCTTATATACATCAAAAAGTAACACAAATTTTGGGAAAAACCAAGGTTCTAGATTTGATATGGTACGATATATCCTTTTTTGATTCATTCCCATCCAATCAAAAAAGTTTTTTTTTTTTTGATTGCGTGGGTTGATTTCTTGATGAGTCGTAAGAGAAGAAATATCTTTTTTTTCGATTTTTTTTAAAAATTTAGTTTCAGTCTTAGTCTTTTTATTAATCTTGGTGCCAGTATGCGCATTGGTCCAGGTTTCAATATCGATATTTTTTCTAAGACAAAAATGAAGAATTCTACAATCAAAATATTTTCTATCCAGAGTTTTTTCCGTATCAATAATATATCCTTTCTCTAGATAATCACTAATAGCTATACTTACCAATACATAAAACGGTTCGGGTTTTGGTGTATTGAAATTATATGGAATTTCTTGGTCCCCGTTTACTTGTAATGTTGATTCATAAATATATGAGTCCCCCCTATCCCCATAATTCATATATTCATGTGATAAAAGATCATATCTGTAGTGTTTTTTACATTTTTCTTTTTGATTCGTCAATGAATCCACTGCGTAATAATTTTGTTTCACATAATGAATTAATTGGTCTTTTTCTTTTTTATACGAATCCAATTTAATTGAGTCTTTTTTTTGAATCATACGACGTTGATTGACTCTATTTCGCCATTTTTGCGGTACTAATCGAGACCATTTTGTCTGAGATAAATTGTATTGATAACGACCCTTTAACCAGTTTTTCCATTCATTCATTCCAGACTTATGAATTTTCTTATGCCTTGGTTTGGAATCAAATATTCCCTGTGTAATACAATAATCCTTGATTTTATCTCTAAGAAAAGGATAGGTCCCATGCTGTTGAAGTACAGACCTCAAGTGATACTTGTTAAGTAATTGGGTTTGTGATAATTTATAAAATACATATGCTTGGGACAAAGAAGATAAGTCGAAATAAATATTGGAATTATTATTACTAATATTAGTATTAGAAAACGACTTTTTTATAGTCGAAATAAAGTGTATTGTATTTTTATTTGTTTTATCAATTTCTTCTTGATTTGTTTCATGGTTGTAAATGGAGTTATTGATAACTTTTTTTGTTGATTCAAAGAAAAGTTGTGCATTGATCCTGTGAGTGTTAATGGTACATAGAAGGATATCTATGTATATTTTTTCAATGAAAAATTTCAAAAAATAATGTGATTTGCGTATTAATCGGATATTTTTTCTTTTAAATATTTGCCAAATATGTTTTTTTGATTCCGATCTTTTATCATAACAAGTTAGAACCATTTTTTTCTTGTCTTTTGTGATTTGTTCTATTTGATTCCTGATTGTGATTGTTCTATCAGCAAGATCTTTCGTTTTTTTTTCTATGAATGAATAATTTGTCCAATTCATGGGTCGAATGGTAAATTCGTGGGTAATCTTATTATTTATTTTCGAATCTTTTCCATTTTCATTCGGCTCATATACTTTAACTTTCCTCAATTCAAATAAAAAGATTGAGTTTACTTTTTCAAGTTCTTTCATTATTCGTTTTATAAATAGAACTATTTTAATGACCCATTTTGTTTTTTCTTTTGAAACTTTTGGAAACCATTTATTTTTTTCCTTTAAAACTCTTAGAACTAGAAAAAATTTCTTTTTCACTTTTCTAAATTTTTTTTCAATTTCTTTATAAATGGGTTCAAAAAAAGAAGGTCGTTTTCGGGGAGAACCAAAGGGAAGCTCTGCTTCCATTCCCCAGACTGTTAAAAAACAAAAATTGTCTTTTTTTCCTTGTTTTTTTATTGGATCTCTATCATGAGATCGTATCTTAGATCTTCGCCAAGGTTTCAGACAGAAAGGAAATAGAATCTTTATCTGAATACCATCTGTTAACCAATCTTTTGGAAATTCTGTTTCTGATAATTGAACACCATTATAGGTGCATTTAATATGCATTTCCCTATTCCATTCCTTCAAATCTTCGTACCACTCAGGAAATTGGAATAATAACATACGTCCAATATTTTTAGCTATTATCAATGAAGGCAATACAATGTATTTTCTAAGAAAAGATTGGGTTACTAACATCGACCCTCTTATTGCTTGAGCAAATATAATGGTATCCCAAGTTTCGGATATTGCTATCCGTTCATTTTCCTCTTTTTTCTCCTCATTTTTTTTCTCCTTTTCTTTTGTTTCTTTCTCCTCCCAATCGGAAATTTGCAATTCTGGTTCTCTCCCTACCCAATTCTTAAAAATGAGATTCATCACATCAGAGATATCAAAAGAAGAAAAAAAAAATGTTTTGTCTATTCGATCTAAAAAAAGCGGAGAATGCGCATTTGCTTGAAACATTTCCCAAGTAATTGTTTTACGTCTTTGAGCACGCATGGATCCTTTGATTATATCTCGACGAAAATCTGATTGTTGTGAGTAACGTATCAAAGCCACCTCTTCCCCTTGATCACTATTACTACTACTATTAGTACTAGTAATAGAATTGGTATTCTGGTCGTTATCAGTATAAATTACTACACGTCTGGCTTTTCTTGAACGAATCTCATGATCTTCCGTCGATTCTTCCTCATTTTCTTCCTCCTGTTCTTCTAAATCATCGGTCAATTTATATGACCATCGAGGAACCTTTTTACCTATTTCTTCTATTCCAATAGATTTTTTTATAATTGTTGTTTGATCATTTGGATCAGTTGTGATTACATCGAATACAAATTTCAAAGATTTTGTTTGATTTTCTGAATCAATTCTTCCTTGTTCTTCCAATAAAGAAAATTTTTTCAAATGAAAACTAAAACTGGGTGTGGACTGAAAAGATAATTCATCAGTTGAGATTAAGGAATTCCCAATATAAGTCAATAATGATTCCCTATTAAAGGTATTCTTCTTTTGATGTTCAAATTCTCGGGAATCGTTAGAAAGTAGCCCATAAATTTTATTTATCCAAAATACTTCTATGGAATCTTCTGTAGAAGTGATTAAATCATTCATGATTGTACGTGAATAGGATTTTTTTATTGTTCCGCGATAGGGTCCGTTCAAAAAAGGATCATACATTTTTGGCAAGCATTCTTGTTCATTCTCATCATTGCATAATCTGATTCTTTTTTCGAGTATATCTCGAAAAAGAGATCCCTTTTCTTTTTCTAAAACTTTTATTCGACTTATCAATTCATTGCTCAAGTTGTACTTTTTTTGTTTATTTGTATAAACCCAATAATTATATAGGTCTTCGTGGAATAATTTTTCTGTCGTGTACAAAGAAATTTTTTGTTCTAGCATTTCCGAAAAAGTGGATAAACTAGGCGGATATGTAAAAGATATTATTTGTTTTCCGTCATTTGGACATATGTAAAAAAAATAATTAGACATTTCATTTCGTACAGCATTTTCAAATCGATCATTTTTTATATATCGCAATGGACGATTCCATCGTTTATAATCGAAAAGAAAAGTCACAAAAGGTTTTTCAAACCAGAAATAAGTCTTTTCATTTTTCTCTTCTTTAAGTTTTTCCAATTCCCAATTATCTTGATACCCATCAA